TAATGATTAGGGTTTAAGGTTTATTTTAATGACTTCCCTTAATCGTGGGAGGAATTTGGTTTGAAGACTATGTCTTTATTTAGTAGTCTATCAAATTTATTTATTAGTTCCGGTTGTTTCGCGGTTTTAATTTTTAAATTTGTATATATCAAAATGGGATAGTGTTTTTTTTTTTGAAAATTTTTACGTTATTTAAAGAGAAGAGCTCCGGCTGGAAGATGTGTGATATATAAATTATAAAAATAAGCTAACTTTTGGCTAACTTTTTATATGTAAGTAAAAATTAAGATTTTCAAAATTTTACCATCAGTAAATTTTTGAAATCTCCAAATTTGTTACATTCTCAAAATGATCTATGTAAAAAAACGATTGTATTTGAGGGTTAACAGACCGGGCTCGTCCGGGGGGGGATAAGAGACTATTTAGGGGTCAGGGAAAGGAATCTATGGGGAATCATGGAGGGGACCGGACTAGGGTAGAGAGGGATACAAGAATAATATGCATATATGGAACTATTTAACTATGGGGGGATTACACTATGGGGAATAGGGTGACTGGAAGGAACAGAGCACGGACAGGGTACAGATAAAAAATAATAGGGGGGAACAGTGATACATTTAGAGTGACACGGTAAGGAACCAGACAACCAGGGATGGGACTAGCAAGGAACTATGTAAGGGACACAATATGTAGGGGATAAGGTATATGTAACAGACTATGTAAGGGACACAACATGTAGCTGGGGTAGAGTATGAGATGGACAGTATGAAAATAATTTATAGCTGGGGCCGGGGGTTATGACGGGATTGGTAGGGGTACTATACGGGGAGGGGGATGGCACGAGATAGCTCCGTCTATTTATGTTGCAATAATTAGATTTATAAGATTGATTCTGTCTTAAATTTATTTTATAATTAGTTTTTGATTATTATTAGATACAAGGTTTTGCGGGGTTTTATTTTTGTCTAAAGGATGAATTTTATTTTATTTGTAGTTTTTAATATTAAATATTACATGATTGTAGATTTAGATAATTTATTTAGAGCTGTTTAAAATTGTGCCAGCATACGCGGTTACACAATTAGTTCGAATTAATTTTTATTGGTGCTCATTAATTTATATTTTTGGATTTTTATCTTTTTTATTGTAAGGTGAAATTTTTAATTAATTTTATTTTCTTGGTTTAATATTATGATAAATTTAGGGTTTAAACTAGGATTAGATACCCTATTATTCTAAATGTAAAATCTTGGCCATATTATTATTAGTTATGATCTTTAAATTAAAAGAATTTGGCGGTAATTTAGTCTTTTCGGAGGAACCTGTTCTTTAATCGATAATCCACGTGGTATTTAACTTTAATTTTGCTTGTATATCTCTGTCATTGAATGTTTTATTAGAATATTTTCTTTAATTATTAATTTGAAAAATGTCAGGTCAAGGTGCAGTTATATTAAAGGTTGAAATGGGTTACATTTAATGGTATTAATTGGAATGAATACTATAAATTATTTTTCATGAAAATGGATTCGAAAGTAATTTTTATTATTTTATAAAAATGATTTTAGCTCTAGATTATGCACACATCGCCCGTCACTCTCATTATTAAGGTGGGATAAGTCGTAACAAAGTAATTTTACCGGAAGGTGAGGTTGGAATTAATCAAGTTAAATTCTAGGAATGTTATTATTTACAATAATGATTAGGTTGTGCAATTCATCCTAGCTTGATTAATTTTTATATTGTTTTTAATTTTTTTTTCTTTATTTTTCCAGAAATAGCTTTTTTATTAGTACTTTTTATTGAATTTAATTTTTTTTACTATAGTTTATATTACTGTGAAGGAATTTTTATATTTTATTTTAAGCAAACTTATTTTGTTGTACCTTTTGTATCAGGGTTTATTAAATATAAATTAATTACAAATTAATTTTCCCGAAATTAAAAGAGCTATATTTTAATGACATTTTACGTTTTATAGTAATTTTAAATTTTATTATAGGGGTTATATGCCATTCAATTTTAAATATCTGGTTTTCTAATAAATTAATTTAATTAAGGATATTAATGGTTGTTTTATTATTAAATTTTATTCAATTTTAATATTTAATATCTTAGGGGATAAGCTCTAATTGATTTATTTATAATCTTTTTTTTATAAAAATTTAGTAGGCCTAGTAACAGCTATCATTTATTTCGTTATAGTTAATTTTTATTTTTTATTTATTTATTGCTGATTTAATTTTTTATTAGAATTGTTTCATTAAATTACTTTTTGAAGGTAATTATGATATAATTAGTAGTTTTGTATATTTAAATACAGGAATTCGGCAAATCAAATCTTCGCCTGTTTAACAAAAACATGTCCTATTGATATTAATTTTAGGTCTGACCTGCCCAGTGATAAAACTTAAATGGCCGCAGTATATTAACTGTGCGAAGGTAGCATAATCATTTGTCTTTTAATTGAAGGCTTGTATGAATGGTTGGACGAGGGATTGACTTTCTTTATTTAATTTTTATGAATTTGATTTTTTAGTTAAAAAGCTTAAATTTATTTGCAAGACGAGAAGACCCTATAGAATTTTATAATTTGTATATTATACATTTTATTTGTAAATTTAATTATGTTTATTATTTAATATTATTTTGTTGGGGCGACAGTGAAAATTAATTAACTTTCATTCATATACTTCATTGATTTATGTTTATTTTGATCCTTTATTAAGGATTATAAGATTAAATTACCTTAGGGATAACAGCGTAATTTTTTCGGAGAGTTCTTATCGATGAATAAGTTTGCGACCTCGATGTTGGATTAAAGTAAGTTTTTGGTGTAGAAGCTTATAAGACTGAGTCTGTTCGACTCTTAAATCTTTACATGATCTGAGTTCAGACCGGCGTGAGCCAGGTTGGTTTCTATCTGCAATAGTTTATTATAATTTAGTACGAAAGGACCGATTATAAATAATATTTATTTATTTTTGATTATTATTAAACTATTTTGGCAGATAAAGTGCGATAAATTTAGAATTTATAAATGTAGTTTATTCTACAAATAGTAATTTTTTTAATTAGTTATTTAGTTACAATCATTTGTGTTTTGGTCGCTGTGGCTTTTGTTACTCTTCTTGAACGTAGGGTTTTGGGTTATATTCAATTGCGTAAAGGCCCTAATAGGGTTGGGTTTATAGGGTTATTACAGCCTTTTTCTGATGGTATTAAATTATTTTTTAAGGAGCAAACTTATCCTTATATATCTAATTTTATTATTTACTATTTTTCACCTGTTTTTATATTGATTTTATCTTTTACTTTATGACTTTTACTCCCTCAGGCTATTAATGTTTATAGATTTAATTTTGGGTTTTTATTTTTTTTATGCTGCACAGGTATAGGGGTTTATGGGGTTATATTATCTGGATGATCTTCTAATTCAAAATATGCTTTATTAGGTAGTTTACGTGCTATGGCACAAACTATTTCTTATGAGGTTAGAATAGCAATAATTATACTTTGTTTTGTAATTTTTATTTTTAGTTATAATTTTGTTGATTTTATAATTTACCAGTCAGGTATTTGATTTTTATTTTTTTCTTTCCCTTTATTTTTTTGTTGGTTGTCTTCCTGTTTAGCAGAAACAAATCGAGCCCCCTTTGATTTTGCTGAGGGTGAAAGAGAACTTGTCAGAGGGTTTAATGTTGAATATAGAAGAGGGGGTTTTGCTTTTATTTTTCTGTCTGAGTATATAAATATTATTTTTATAAGAATGTTAACTGTGGTAATGTTTTTGGGATGTGATTTAATATCTATCTTTTTTTATTTAAGGACCGTTTTTATTATTTTTTGATTTATTTGGGTTCGGGGTACTTTACCTCGATTTCGATATGATAAATTAATATATTTGACTTGAAAAACTTTTTTGCCTATGTCTTTAAATTATTTTATTTTTTTTTCTATATTTTTATGTTTTATTATTGTAGGGAGCTAGTTCATTGTTTAAAGTGGTAAGTTAATAATGGAATTTAACCATTGTTTTTTACTTTCAAAGTAAATGCTTATCTAAAGCTTATTAACTAATTATTAATTTTATCTCAGATTTTGAATGTAATAGAGTTGATAATGAAGTATAAAAAGTAAATGGTTGTTAATATTTGACCTACTGTAATAAATGGTTCTTCTGCTGGGCGTGCTCCAATTCATGTTAATAAGACAATTGTTGTTACGAAAGTTCAAAATATAATTTTGTTTGCTGGGTAGAATGCTATTCTTTGAAATTTTATTTTGTTTGTTCATGGTAAGATTACAATGATAGCAATTGATATAATTATTGCTATTACTCCTCCTAGTTTATTAGGAATAGATCGTAGGATAGCATATGCAAATAAGAAATATCATTCTGGCTGAATATGAACAGGGGTAACTATCGGGTTTGCAGGGATAAAGTTTTCTGGATCTCCTAGGAGTCGTGGTTCTAGTAATACCAGTAATCTGAATAAAGTTAGTGTAATAATTATGCCTATTAAATCTTTAATTGAGAAATAAGGGTGAAACGGGATTTTGTCATAATTTGAGTTTACTCCCAGCGGGTTATTTCTTCCTGTTTGGTGTAAAAATAATAAGTGGATAATAACTGCTGCTGTAATAATAAATGGTAATAAAAAATGCAGGGTAAAGAACCGTGTCAATGTGGCATTATTAACTCTAAAACCTCCTCATAATCATTTTACGATGTCATTTCCTAGGTAAGGGATGGCAGATAATAAATTTGTAATCACTGTTGCTCCCCATAAAGATATTTGCCCCCATGGTAAAACATATCCTAGAAAGGCAGTTCTTATAACTAAAAATATCAAAATTACACCTACAATTCATGTTATAATTAATTTATATGAACCGTAATATATACCTCGGCCCACATGCAAGTATAAACATAAAAAGAATAATGAAGCACCATTTGCGTGGGTATTTCGTAATAACCAACCGTAATTTACATCACGACAGATGTGGATAACACTATTAAAGGCTAATTCTACATTGGCTGTGTAATGTATAGCTAAGAAGATGCCTGTAATGATCTGGATTATTAAACATATACCTAATAAAGACCCAAAGTTTCATCAAAGGGAGATGTTAGAAGGAGAAGGTAAATCAATCAATGACCCATTAATAATTTTTAGTAATGGGTGAGTTTTTCGTAATGGCTTATTCATTATTTTTTATGGATTCGTAGAGGTCCTTCTGAGATGTTAACAATAAATGACACTGTTACTATGGTGAACATTAAATATAAAACTATTATCATTGTGATTATTTTGAATTTACAGTTAAATAAAGTACTAAGTGCTATTTCAATTGGCACTTCGTGGTTAATTACTAGTATTTCGTTATTGTCGGTATCTAGACAAAATTGTATAATTACCCCTGAAATTATTACTATAATTGAAAAGGCAATTAATTTAAATGAGGTATAGAATTTTTCATTTGAGGCCACTCTTGCTATATAGATAAATAGAACTAATATACCACTTAGTATAATAATTGTAATAATGTATGAAAACCAGAATGAGTTTAAGGATAAACCTACAATTATAGAAATCACAATTGTTTGTGTAATAATTGTAATTCCTATTGAGATAGGATGATTTAGTCAAATAAAAATGAATGATAATAGTATCATTATAATCAATCTTAATATTATACCAGTAAATAGTTTAATTAAAATATTAATTTTGGAGATTAAAGTTAGGAATTTCTTTTTACTGAAGTTTTAAAGATACCTCTATCTATGATTTACAAGATCATTATTTTATATTAAACTATTAAAACTTATTATATTATTAAATATTGCTATTATTTTTATATTTTTTAGTGGGGTGATTGTTTTTTCTTCAACCCGTAAACATTTATTATTAACTTTGTTTAGTTTAGAATTTTTGGTTTTGGTTATTTTTTTAACTTTATTTATATTTTTGCTTAATTTTGGTTTTGAACTTTATTTTATTTTAATTTTTCTAAGTTTTAGAGTTTGTGAAGGGGCTTTGGGTTTAGGGGTTCTTGTTAATATAATTCGTAGACATGGTAATGATTTATTGTCTAGTCTCTCTGTTTTATCATGATAAAGATATTGATGTTTACTTTATTTTTGGTCCCTTTAGTTAATTATTGATGATTATTAACTTTTTGTATCATTCTTTTGTCTTTAAATATGCTTTTATATCCTGTGTCTAACTATTTTATTAATTTAAGATATAATTTAGGGATGGATTTAGTTTCTTATTCAATAATTTTTTTGACTATTTGGATTGTTTTTTTAATAATAATATCTAGTTTTTCTGTAAAAATGATTGGTAATAACTCTGTTGAATTTGTTTTGGTTATTCTGTTAATAATAACATTTCTTTTATTAACTTTTTCTACTTTGAATTTATTTATATTTTATTTTTATTTTGAATCTAGAATGATTCCTACTTTATTTTTAATTTTTGGTTGAGGGTATCAACCAGAACGTTTATCCGCGGGGTTTTATTTATTATTTTATACTTTATTTGCTTCTTTTCCTTTATTGGTGTCTATTTTTTATATTTTTTCTGTTAATAATACTTTATTTTATAATTTATTATTTTTGGACTTTAATTTTTGTTTATACATTTCTTTGATTATGGCTTTTTTGGTAAAGATACCAATAGTCTTTGTTCACTTTTGATTACCAAAGGCTCATGTAGAGGCTCCTGTTTCTGGGAGAATAATTTTGGCAGGTGTTCTTTTAAAATTAGGTGGTTATGGCCTTTTTCGTGTCATGAAATTTATAAATTATTATTATATAAATTATTTATGGATTGTTTTGAGACTATTTGGTATATTTATGGTTGGTATTTTATGTTTAGTTCAAGTTGACATTAAATCTTTAATTGCTTATTCTTCTGTGGCTCATATGGGTCTAGTAATTTGTGGTATTATAACTTGTAATTATTTTGGTCTTTTAGGTTCTTTGATTTTAATAATTGGTCATGGTTTGTGTTCTTCGGGTCTATTTTCTTTATCCAATATAATCTATGAACGAAGACATAGTCGAAGTTTGTTTATTAATAAAGGACTTGTTGTTTTTATACCTACTATGTCTATATTTTGATTTCTGTTTTCGATTAATAATATGGCTAGCCCCCCTTCTTTAAATTTGGGAGGGGAAATTTTATTAATTAACAGAATTTTAGGTTGAAGCTCTTCAACTATATTATTTTTGGCTTTATCTTCTTTTTTGAGTTGCTGTTATAGAATTTACTTATATTCTATTACTCAACATGGTTCTTTATATAGAGGAATGTCATGTGAATCTAGAGGTTTTATTCGTGAATTTATTTTGTTATTTTTTCATTTATTTCCTTTAAATCTTTTATTTATGAGGGTAGATATTTTTACTTTTTGGATTTAAGTCTAAATAGTTTATATTAGAACAGTAATTTGTGGTGTTATTGGAGTGGATACACTTTAGATCTATGAATTTTATTAATGTATATAAATACTGATTTTTTTTAACTTTTTTATTAGGTTCTATATTATTTTTTATAGGGTTGTATTTTCTTTCTGTTGATTATTCAATTTTCATGGATTGGGAAATTTTTAGAGTCAATTCTTGTAGTTTTACTATAACTTTATTATTTGATTGGATATCTTTATTATTTATAGGTAGAGTGATATTTATTTCTTCTATAGTTATTTATTATAGATGTGATTATATAATAAATGACAATTATAATCTTCGATTTTTATTTCTTGTTTTATTTTTTATTTTATCTATAATGTTTATAATTATTAGTCCTAATTTAGTTAGAATTTTATTAGGGTGAGATGGTTTAGGGTTAGTTTCTTATTGTCTAGTTGTGTACTTTCAAAATTTTAAATCTTATAATGCAGGGATATTAACAATTTTAACTAACCGTATTGGGGATGTTTCTATTTTATTAGGTATTGCCTGGATACTAAATAATGGGAGTTGAAGATATCTTTATTATAATTTTTATTTTACTAGTTGAGGTTATTTTTTGTGCCTTTTAATTATTATAGCAGCTTTTACTAAAAGAGCTCAAATTCCTTTTTCTTCTTGGTTACCTGCTGCTATAGCTGCTCCTACCCCTGTCTCTGCTTTAGTTCATTCTTCTACTTTGGTTACAGCAGGAGTTTATTTATTAATTCGTTTTAATTTTTTATTATTTCATTATGATTTAAGATTTTTTCTTTTACTTTCTATATTAACAATATTTATATCTGGTCTTGGTGCAAATTTTGAATATGATTTAAAGAAGATTATTGCTTTGTCTACTTTAAGCCAATTAGGGCTAATGATAAGAATTCTTTTTATAGGATACCCTAACGTAGCTTTTTTTCATCTTTTAGCTCATGCATTTTTTAAGGCTTTACTATTTTTGTGTGCAGGTTTAATTATTCATTGTATAAATGATTCTCAAGATATTCGTCATATAGGAATATTAATCAATCATTTACCTTATACAAGAACTTGTTTTATAATCGCTAATTTGTCTTTGTGTGGTTTACCTTTTTTGTCAGGATTTTATAGAAAGGACTTAGCTTTAGAATTTTTAACAATGACTTATTTTAATTTATTTATTTATCTATTATTTTTTATTTCAGTAGGGCTAACTGTTTCTTATAGAGTGCGATTGGTTTATTATTGTATAATTAATTATAATGGGTTATTTAGTTGCTGTTCTTATTTTGAGAGACCAACAATAATACGTTCTATAATTTTTTTAACTTTTCTAGGTATTTTTGGTGGTTGTTCTTTATCTTGGTTATTATTTGCTCAACCTAGATTAATAATTATACCTTTAGAGTGTAAATTATTACCTTTATTTTTTGTTTTTTTTGGTGGTTGGGTTGGTTATGAATTATCTTTTTTATATTTAACTGAAAACATTTTTGGTCTTGGGAATAATCTTTTAGTTTTGTTTTTGGGCAATATATGGTTTATACCTAATTTTAGAACATATATGTTATATTCTAAGAGTTTAATTATTTCTAATAAGTATTTTGATTTTATAGATATGGGTTGAGGGGAATTTATTATATCTAATACATTAACTTATTATTTTTTATTTTTAAGTAAATTAAATTTATTTTACCAAAATAATAATTTTAAAATTTTTTTTTCTGTGTTTATTTTAATAACTTTTTTGTTCGTTATTGTTTAATTACTCAGGTAGCTTAAATTAAAGCTTAATATTGAAGATATTATGATAAGATAATTCTTCTTGAGTAATATTTATGGAATAATATTCATCTATTTATTGAAAATAAATTGTTTTATTTTAAACTACATAAATAAGAGAAAAACGGAGTTTAACCGCTTTAAAAGATAGTTAGCAGCTTCTTTTAGTCACTTCATTCTCTTTTAATTGGATTTATTTAATCAATTATTTCATTAACAATGAAAAGCCTCTATTTTGGCTTCAATTAATAAGTAAGGAGCTTAATACTCTAATTTTAGGTCGAAACTAAATGTAATTATTACTTCACTACTTTGCGTTGAGGAAGACTAATTTAGTTCCTTCTAATTGCAAATTAGATGTTATTGTTAACTACATCCCCTAGAATACTCATTCTAATATACCGTTCTTTCATTCGTAGTAAAGTCCTCCAATAAGTGTAATAATAAAAAATATCACTGTTCTCCCTCATGACATGATTCTTCTAGTTTTTAAGGTAATAATTATTGGGATAATGATTGCGATTTCAATATCAAAGATTAGGAATAAAATAGCAATTAAAAAGAATTGTAACGAAAAGGGAGATCGGGCAGACGATTTAGGGTCAAAACCACATTCAAAAGGTGATATTTTTTCTCGGTCTAAAATTGTTGTTTTTGAAATAATTGTGCATAGAATCATTAATCCTAATGAAATTAAAGATGCTATTATAATAGATACTATAATTTTTATAACTACTTTTTCTTAATTCAAGATCTTTTGATTGGAGGTCAAATATAATTTTTATACTAAAAAAGCTGTTATCTACCTCATCAGTAAATTGAAATATAAAGGAATAATCAAACTACGTCAACAAAGTGTCAATATCATGCTGCAGCTTCAAATCCAAAGTGGTGAATTTTTGAGAAGTGATATATTATGTGGCGCATTAAGCAAACTGCTAAAAAGATTGTTCCTACAATAACGTGTAACCCATGAAAACCTGTGGCTATAAAAAATCTTGAACCATACACTGAGTCTCTGATGCAGAATCTTGCTTCAATATATTCATAGGCTTGTAAAATAGTAAAATAAACTCCTAAAATTACAGTAAATGTTAAAGCTTTAGTGGTTTGTGAGTGTAACCCATTCATAATTCTATGATGGGCCCATGTTACTGAAATACCTGAACATAATAAAATTATAGTGTTTAATAAGGGGATCTCTATTGGGTTAAATGTCTTGATTCCTTTAGGGGGTCATACCATACCAATTTCAATAGTAGGTGCTAAACTTCTATGGAAGAAACCTCAGAAAAAAGAAATAAAGAAAAAAACTTCTGAGATGATGAATAAAATTATCCCTAGTTTTAAGCCTTCTGTAACTTTAATTGTGTGCTTACCTTGAAATGTTCCTTCCCGTACAATATCTCGTCATCATTGGAATATTGTTAATATTAAAATAGCAACTCCTAAATATAGTAAGTATTTTTCATTTTTATGAAACCATAAAACTATACCGGATGTTAATGTTATAGCCCCAATTGATGCAGTTAAAGGTCATGGTCTTGGGTCAACTAAATGGAATGGGTGATTACTATGAATCTTCATTATATTACTTCTCTAGAATATAAAGTTCTTAATACTGAAAACACGTATGCTTGAATTAGGGATACAGCTGATTCAAATAACATTAATATAATCTGTATAATTATAATTAAAGGGATTATAAATTCATTTGCATTAATAGAATTATTCCCTAGTAATCTTATTAATAAATGGCCAGCAATTATATTAGCAGTCAACCGTACTGCTAGTGAACCTGGTCGAATTAAGTTTCTAATAGTTTCAATTATTACTATAAAAGGTATAAGTACAGCGGGGGTACCTCTAGGAATTAAATGAGAAAATATATGATTTGTATGATTTACTCACCCGTAAATTATTATTGCTATTCAAAGGGGTAATGCTAAGGTTAATGTGAATACCAGATGTCTTGATCTTGTGAAAATATAAGGTAGTAATCCTATAATATTATTTACTAAAATAAATATAAATAATGAAATTATGATCAATGATATTCCTTTTCTATTAAATCCTATCAATATTTTGAATTCTTGGTTTAATATCATAATAATTTTGATTATTAGAATAATTGGTCGATTGGGCAATATTCAATAAGTTAAAGGGATAAGTATAAAACATGAAATTGTTCTAATTCAATTTATGGAAATTATTATTGAAGTAGAAGGATCAAATGCTGAAAATAGGTTAGTTATCATTTTCACTTAAATTGGTGAGTTTCAATTTCTTTTTGATTTAATCTTTTAGGTTGAATATTTTTATTAAAAAAAATGATTATAATTATAAATATAAATGTTATAATAAAAAAAATAAATAGAATTTCTCATCATAAAGGGGATATTTGTGGGATCAAGAAATATACTAAGTATAACTTTAACTTGACAAGTTAATATTTTATTAAACTAATTTCTTGCCATTAAGAGTATTTGTTAATGTACTATTTATTGGTTTAAGAGACCAATGCTTAACTATTTCAGCCACTTAATGAGTTAGAATTAAGTCATTTAATAAAATTGTTAGTTGGGACACTTTCAATGACGATAGGTATAAATCTATGATTAGCCCCACAAATTTCGGAGCATTGCCCATAAATTAAACCAGGACGATTAATTTTAAATCTACCTTGATTCAACCGCCCTGGGATAGCATCAATTTTGATTCCTAAAGCTGGGACTGCTCATGAATGTAAAACATCTGCTGCTGTTACTAGAACTCGAACTTGTGTATTTATTGGTAATACTACACGATTATCAACATCCAATAATCGGAATTCTTCATTTCTTAATTCGTTTGTTGGTTTTATATATGAATCGAACTCAACATTATTAAAATCCGAATATTCATAACTTCAATATCATTGGTGACCAATAGATTTTAATGTTAACACAGGGCTATTAACCTCATCAATTAAATATAAAAGGTGAAGTGATGGTAATGCGATAAATACTAATGTTACTGCTGGTATAGCTGTTCAGATAAATTCAATTGTTTGTCCTTCTAAAAGGTTTCGATTGATAAATTTATTTGTTGATAATCTAATTATAATATAAGCTACTAAAACTGTAATCATTAATAAAATTATTAGTGTATGATCATGAAAAAAAATAAGTTGTTCTATTAAAGGAGAAGCTGCATCCTGTAAACCTAAATTACCTCATGTTGCAATTTCTAATAAAAGATTAGATCTTTATACATGAAGCTTAAATTCATTGCACTATTCTGCCATATTAGAAGCTAGTTAGAATAGGTAATTCAGTATATGAATGTTCTGCTGGAGGACTATTTTGTAGTCATTCAATTCTTGAGGATAAGTTGTGACTAAATATAATAACTCGTTTAGAAATGATTCTTTCTCAAATAATTATAATGAACATAATAATTCTAACTATGGATATTGTTGACCCGACGGATGAGATTACATTTCATGTTATATAACAATCTGGGTAATCAGAATAGCGACGAGGTATCCCTCTTAAACCTAAAAAGTGTTGTGGGAAGAAAGTTAAATTGACCCCAATAAATATAGAGAAGAATTGAATCTTTAGTCATTTTGTTTTTATTGTAAGTCCAGTAAATAAGGGAAATCATTGAATAAAACTTCCTATAATAGCGAATACAGCTCCTATAGATAAAACATAATGAAAATGGGCAACCACATAATAGGTATCATGCAAAACAATATCAATTGAGGAATTAGCTAAAATAACCCCTGTTAATCCCCCAATAGTAAATAAAAATACAAATCCTAAAGATCATAATGTAGCTGGGGAATAATTTAAGTTAACTCCATGAAGAGTGGCCAATCATCTAAAAATTTTAATACCTGTGGGCACAGCAATAATTATTGTAGCTGAAGTAAAATAAGCTCGTGTGTCTACATCTATTCCTACTGTGAATATATGATGGGCTCAAACAATAAAACCTAATAAACCAATTGCTATTATAGCATAAATTATACCTAATGCCCCAAATGCTTCTAATTTGCCTCTTTCTTGTCTGATAATATGAGAAATTAACCCGAATCCGGGTAAAATTAGAATATAGACTTCTGGGTGACCAAAAAATCAAAATAAATGTTGGTAAAGTACAGGATCACCCCCACCTGTCGGGTCGAAAAAAGAGGTATTAAAATTACGGTCTGTTAATAATATAGTAATAGCACCTGCTAGTACAGGTAAAGATAAAAGTAAAAGTAAAGCTGTAATTCCTACAGACCAAACAAATAAAGGTAGCCGCTCAGGGGTTATCCCATTTGGTCGCATATTGATAATAGTAGAAATAAAATTTACTGCTCCTAGAATTGATGATACCCCAGCTAAGTGAAGAGAGAAAATGGCTAAATCAACTGATGCCCCTCTATGGGATAAATTACTTGATAAAGGAGGGTAAACAGTCCAGCCTGTCCCAGCCCCTATCTCTACTACACTACTGGTTAATAACAAAATTAATGAAGGGGGCAATAATCAGAATCTTATATTATTTAAACGTGGGAAAGCTATATCAGGTGCACCGATTATTAAAGGTACTAACCAATTTCCGAAACCTCCAATTATGATAGGTATGACTATGAAGAAAATTATAATAAAGGCATGAGCTGTTACAATTACATTGTAGATTTGGTCATCTCCAATGAAGGACCCTGGTTGGCCTAATTCTACTCGAATTAACCATCTTATAGAGGACCCGACTATGCCAGCTCATATACCAAAGATGAAATAAAGGGTTCCAATATCTTTATGATTAGTAGAAAATAATCATTTATTCAACGATAAGATGGCTGAAGTTTAGGCTATAAATTGTAAATTTATACATGGTGTTAACCTCTTATCAGGCTTTATAGTCTAATTAGAATATTAGATTGCAAATCTAAAGGTGTTTTATAACTAAAGCCTATATTTACTTTGTTATATTTTTAACTTTGAAGGTTAATAGTTTAAATTAACTTAAGGCTTTAGATAAAACCTATAACTATAAACAGAGGCATTCTTAAATTGATTGATAAGAATAACCATAACAAAATATTTCTTATGGGAGGGGTGTATATTCATTTATTAATTGTGGAATAAGATAAAATGAATCTTGTGATCATACGCAGGTAATAAAACAATGTTAATAATGAAAATAATAAGATAATTGTCATTAATATATATAATTCAGAATTGATTATTCTTTGTAGAACTATTCATTTAGGTAAAAATCCTAAAAAGGGAGGTAAACCGCCGATTCTCATAAATAAGATGACATATGTATAATTTTCTAGTGAAGTAGTCGAGGAAGAGTTTAATTGATTAATATATAGAGCATTTTTTTTATTTAATATAACACAAATTATTACAATTAATATTGAATAAATAATAAGATATTTATATCATCTATAATTTATAGACATAAATATTATTATCCATCTTAAATGGTTAATAGAGGAGTAGCCTAAAATTTTTCGTAATGAAGTTTGGTTTAAGCCCCCAATACTACCAACTCCTGCTGATAATATTACTGAAACATAAATAAATCAACTATTTGGGTAAATTATTCTTAAAATTGTTAAGGGAGCAATTTTTTGTCAGGTTATTAATATTAAGCATTCATACCAATTTAAATTAGCTATTATTTCAGGTAGTCATAAATGGAATGGGGCTGCACCTACTTTAATTATAATTCCGATTATAATTATCATTTTAGTTAATTCATTAATTAATCTAATACTTATAAAGGCAAGGGGATTGATTAAAACAGAAAATAATAATGTTAAGCTTCCAATTCTTTGTCTAAGGAAATAAATTATTATAGCCTGAGAAGATTTTTTATTTTTACTTTTTGAAATTAAAGGGATAAAGGATATTAAATTGATTTCTAACCCTATTCATATTCCTAATCAATTGTTGGATCTTAAAGTGATTAAAGTTCCTATTATTAAGACGGTTAAAAACAAAATTTTATATGAATTTATTTTCATTAAAAAGAAGAAGGGTTTACTTCTATAATTAGGGTATGAACCTAATAGCTTAATTAGCTTATCTTTTTATATATTAGTGTAATTAGCACAAAGAATTTTGATTTCTTTAGTTTTAGTTAAATTCTAAAATATATAAATAACAAAGGCAATGATTAATTGCTTGATCTACCCTATCAAGATAGCCCTTTAGTCAGGCACTTTATTAATCCCCTACTTTACCCTACTTTAGGAGGGGATTTTGTTAAATTACTTTATAACAATAATTTATGCGGAGCCGTTATAATTCTAGGGCTTAATCTTGATAGACAGTTTATTTTTAATGTTTCCCTTTAATTGGGAAATTAAGTTTAAGACGATTATGTCTCTATTTATTAGTCTATCAAATTTATTTATTGATAAGATCATTTTATGAGTATCACGATATAACTGGGAAAGTGTATGCAGTATAATCCTAGGGGTGCTATATACTTAATTTAAGGCATATAGGTTATTATAAGGTTGATATTTTGCATATTGATAGATTGTGGGCTATTCATATTCTTAAATTATATGGTTTCACCGTCGGTTATTTTTATTTTTAGGGGATGAACATCAATCCACAAGATCTTTTTTTTATTCTTGATTTTTATGAGATGGTCTTCAAACCTAACTTTATAAGCAGGGTAAACCTT